CCGGACAACACATACAAAGAGACCTGCCAATATAACACATAATTAGTGAACTTATGAGAGATGTTTATATTGAGTTTCTTTCTCTTCTATCTCCCACCTATCTATTCCATATTTTCTTTAATCCATTTTCTTTAGTTATTCACTAGAACAATTATGATCCGGAAGTAAATCCGGGGCAAGTGTTCGGATCTATTATGACATAGGAGAGAGGCGCTCAACGGACCTTTTTGAATCTTCTAAAACCCTTTCTGGACTTTGAATTGAAATTCAATAATCTTTTTGTGCAACCTAGTGGATTCAGATTTAAATTAGAAATTCCTAGATGGAACTAATTTCATTTTCTGTCTTAAATAGAAGATATTATTATGCACTCCATTTCCAATCACGTGAGCAGTCATTAGCATTGCTAGACGACATACTGGTATTTCTATTTAGTTTTTGAGGGTCTCTTTTTTTAGTTTCAATTTTAGTTTGAATAACAGAAAAAGGGGGGAGTTCTCTACTGTATCCACATATCATTTATCTCTACGAAATACCAGACGAAATAGAACGATTTTAGAAGGGATATAATGAAATTTTTTTCGATTGGCTGTTCCTATAGCCTATAAGAAATTAGAAATGATCCGTTTTATTGGACTGATGGAGACAACAAACAATTAATTACAACAAATTAAAATGAAATATATTAAAATGAAATATATATATATATAATAGAAAATCAAAATATAATAGAAAATCAAAAATAAAAATAATAGAAAATCAAAATAAAAAGAAAATCGAAATAGAATAAATATAAAAAAAAATAGAAAATCAAAATAATAATTAGAAAAAAAAAAAAATAAACAGAGTGTTCTTATTCAAAACGCCCTGTGATCTTCAACCAATTCTGTGCTTCAATATAATTACCAGGGGTAAGGGCTATAGCTTGTTTCCAATATTCAGCGGCTTGATCAAACCAAGCCTCCGCAATCTCAGAATCTCCCTGTCGAATGGCCTGTTCTCCGCGGTCGGAATAGGTGAGTAAATTCCTTCCCTTAGAACCGTACTTGAGAGTTTCCTACCTCATACGGCTCAGCAGTCAATTCTTTTGACGTTCCATTTTTTTTTTCTTTTTCTGGAGTTAACCAAAAGAAAATAGGTTAATTACATAAGTTTCAAACTTGAATTTTGATTAATAAAGAGTTTCATCTCTTTTTTTATAGTTTTATCTTTTCTCCTACCTTCAGAAGAATAAAACATCGATATTAACACTCTCATTCTAATTTTCTGAAAGGTAACTATCTCGATTTCATATATCATATACTTTCCTATATGATATATCCATTTCTATAGTATATAGAATCTTTGAGAAAGACTTTTTTTCATAAGAAAGAAAAGACTTACTATCTTTGGGATCTGATACTACACCGCTGCTCAAAACCTTAGGGGATCGACTTTATTACATAAGTGGATTCCTAACTTTTGTATCATGATATATTTTGTATCATGATATAAGTAAGCAGTTCTTATTGTATCGGCACAAAACCTCGCCAATTGATCTTTACGGTGCTTACTCTATCAATTAGATCTTTTATCCATAGAAAAAAAAGTATCTAGGCATATCCATATTTCTTCATTTTTTGACTTCTATGAAGTTTTTTTCTTTGCTACAGCTGATAAAAATCGTTGTTTTGGACGATATATATGTACAAAGCCTATTTTTTCTAGTATTTCTTATTTTTCTAGTATTTATTAGCCGATTTGCTCGTTCTTTTTTTTTTTTCTTTCTATAGTGGAGATAGTCGCACGTAATGACAGATCACGGCCATATTATTAAAAGCTTGGGGTAAGAACGGATTTCGTTCGAGTGCCCGAAAATAATATTCTAAAGCTTTCGTATGTTCTCCGTTACTTGTGTGAATAAGGCCTATGTTATAAAGTATATAACTTCGATCATAGGGATCAATTTCCAGTCGCATAGCCTCATAATAATTCTGTAAAGCTTCCGCATAATTTCCTTCAGATTGCGCCGACATCCGTTACGGTCGTCATTCGGTTCAAAGAATCTCCGTTCCAGAACCGTACGTGAGATTTTCATCTCATACGGCTCCTCCTTTATGTGTATAATGATAAAAATGAATACATCAAATCAAAAAAGATTGCAGTATTCTTTCTCATTATCAACTGTGCAGGGCTAGTGTTTTTACAAGAAATCTCTAGCCAACCTTCCTGTAAAAGATCTTTTCTTAACATCAAGTATGTTGGTACTGGATAAAAAAAGGTAACTCCAACAATATCTTTGTCCTCAACGCCGCTTAATTTCCCGGAATTAGTCACTTCAACAGCCTTCGATGGTTATACGGGTATCCAAAAATACGAACGAGATGGATGTTTGTTGTCCCAACCATTCTTGTTAGTCCCGATCCCGAAAAGAAAGGAAGGATATTTTTTTTTTTTTTTTACAAAGTTTTCGTGTTGTTGATTCCTAAGCGTAGTGCTTCTTCCCCCATGCCGCCTATTG